TTATATGAAGTCTCAAAAAATGACACGATTCTATTTAAATACATGTATATCTTACTATATATCTTAATTAGTTAATTTATTTAAATACATGTATATCTTACTATATATCTTAATTAGTTAATTATTTAATATTAAATTTAATTAATTATAAGATTCGAAATCTTTTTTGTTTTTTAATTCTTTTATTCGCGAGGAGCCGGATGAGAAGAAACTCTCACGTCCAGTTCTGCAGTAGAGATGGAATTCATAATCAACCATCAACTATAACCCTAAAAGAACCAGATTCCGTAAACAACATAGAGGAAGAATGAAGGGAATATCGTATCGAGGGAATCGTATTTGTTTCGGTAAATATGCTCTTCAGGCACTCGAACCCGCTTGGATCACATCTAGACAAATAGAAGCCGGTCGACGGGCAATGACACGAAATGCACGTCGTGGGGGAAAACTATGGGTACGTATATTTCCAGACAAACCAGTTACACTAAGGCCCGCAGAAACACGTATGGGTTCGGGGAAAGGATCCCCGGAATATTGGGTAGCTGTTGTTAAACCAGGTCGAATACTTTATGAAATGGCCGGAGTAAGAGAAAATAGAGCTAGAAGGGCTATTTCAATAGCAGCATCCAAAATGCCTATACGGACTCAATTGATTATTTCGGGATAAAGGCAAAAAGGGTAGAACTAACAGAAATGAGTCTTGGGTGTGAAAAAAAATTGCTTATTTCTTTATTTTTTTCTTTTTAGACAAAAAATATTTCTTTTTTTTTATCACATTAAAAGAACAAATTACAAAATGATATGATTCAATCTCAGACCCATTTAAATGTAGCAGATAACAGCGGGGCTCGAGAACTGATGTGTATTCGAATCATAGGAGCTAGCAATCGTCGATATGCTCATATTGGTGACGTTATTGTTGCTGTGATCAAAGAAGCAGTACCAAATGTGCCCCTAGAAAAATCAGAAGTGGTCAGAGCTGTAATTGTGCGTACCTGTAAAGAATTCAAACGTGATAACGGTATGATAATCCGATATGATGACAATGCTGCAGTTGTTATTGATCAAAAAGGAAATCCAAAAGGAACTCGAGTTTTTGGCGCGATCGCCCGGGAATTAAGACAATTTAATTTTACTAAAATAGTTTCATTAGCTCCCGAAGTATTATAAAAGGGGATCGCGCTATTTTATAGTGGGATAGTTGAAAGAAATGGATTGAGAAATAGATTGTATCTCACGCATATACCTTTATTCATAAAATTCATAAAAAATTCATAAAATATTCATAAAAAAAAAAAAAAAAGAAATAAGCATGTTGATTATATCAAATTTTGAGTCACCAACTATTTTAGTTCATCATGGGCAGGGACACTATTGCTGAGGTAATAACCTCTATACGAAATGCTGATATGGATAAAAAAAGAGTAGTTCGAATAAGAGCTACTAATATTACCGAAAATATTGTAAAAATACTTTTAAGAGAGGGTTTTCTCGAAAACGTGAGAAAACATCGAGAAAGCAACAAAGATTTTTTTGTTTTAACGCTACGACATAGAAGGAATAGGAAAAGGCCCTATAGAAATCTTTTAAATTTAAAACGGATCAGTCGACCTGGTCTACGAATCTATTCTAATTATCGACTAATTCCGCGCATTTTAGGCGGGATGGGAATTGTAATTATTTCTACTTCTCGAGGTATAATGACAGACCGAGAAGCTCGGCTAGAAAGAATCGGCGGAGAAATTTTGTGTTATATATGGTAATCTTTTTAATATACAAATTGGAGCCAAAATTTACAATTAAAAATTGTAAAATAAAAAAGAAAAGGGACGAGTTGTCTAATATTGTTCCTCCTTCATTAGTTGATACTTCAAGGGGACTTTACCTGGAATGAAAGAACAAAAATGGATTCATGAGGGTTTAATTACCGAATCGCTTGCCAATGGCATGTTCCGGGTTCGTTTAGATAATGAAGATCTGATTCTAGGTTATGTTTCAGGAAAGATCCGACGTAGTTTTATACGGATACTACCGGGAGATAGAGTCAAGGTTGAGGTAAATCGGTATGATTCAACCAAAGGGCGTATAATTTATCGACTCCGCAAGAAGGATTCGAAGGATTAAATGGTTTGAACACCCCGTTCGCGAGAATATGATTTATCGACTCCGCAAGAAGGATTCGAAGGATTAAATGGTTTGAACACCCCGTTCGCGAGAATATGATTCGAGATGCCAAATCTCAAGAAACTTTTTTCTTCCAAGAAGTAAATTACAATTTAAGATAAGGAATGACCAATATGAAAATCAGAGCTTCTGTTCGTAAAATTTGTGAAAAATGTCGACTAATCCGCAGGCGGGGGCGAATTATAGTAATTTGTTCCAATCCGAGACATAAACAAAGGCAGGGATAATCACACTCGCTAAATTAAATGAAACGATACATAAATATAAATAAGGAATCTGTTTTAATATGAAATGAAATGGATATATCCATATATCT